TTCGAATTAATATGGAATTGGTTTCCCACGCTCATTCCATATTTTGCCCCTGGTTAATGATATTAGGTTCTATTCAAATAATCTATGCCGCTTCAACATCTTTTGGTCAACGTAATCTAAAAAAAAGAATAGCTTATTCTTCGGTATCTCATATGGGTTTTCTAATTATAGGAATTGGTTCCATAAGTGATACTGGTCTCAACGGGGCCATTTTACAAATCATATCTCATGGATTTATTGGCGCTGCACTTTTTTTCTTGGCAGGAACTAGTTATGATAGAGTGCATCTTCTTTATCTTGACGAAATGGGCGGAATGGCTATCCCAATGCCAAAAATATTCACAATTTTTACTATCTTATCAATGGCTTCTCTTGCATTGCCTGGCATGAGCGGTTTTGTTGCAGAATTGATAGTTTTTTTTGGAATAATTAGTAGTCAAAAATATCTTTTCATGATGAAAATACTAATTACTTTTGTAACAGCAATTGGAATGATATTAACTTCGATTTATTTATTATCAATCGTACGGCAGATGTTCTATGGATATAAGTTTTTGAATACACCAAACTCTTATTTTTTTGATTCTGGGCCCAGAGAATTATTTATTTCTATTTCTATCCTTATACCCATAATAGGTATTGGTGTTTACCCCGATTTCATTTTCTCATTTTCGGTTGACAAGGTTGAAGCTATTCTATCTCATCTTTGATGGATTAAAAAAAAAACACATTGTGAATACTTTTTCTAGTTTCATATTATTCATAATGTTCATGCACATTTACAATTAATTCAAAATAGATCACAATAGGAGGATCGAATGGACAACATTATCACGACGCTACGAAGAATCAAAATAAAAACAATAGGAGCAATAGGAAGAATCAGAAGAAAATTAAACAAAATTCAGAATTTTATGAGTCCTATTAAATTCTCGCGATTCTATATTCTTTGGTTCTTTATTAAGCTATTTTTTTATATTCGTATGCAAACTGTATCTATGTTGTTATTAATTTTGCATTATTTTTTTCTCCTTCTTTCTGACTGGTTAAGATTAATAGGAACAATTAGAATCTTTTTCATTTCGATTTTGATTTCCCTTTTGATTTCAATTTTCATTTCAATTCATAATTTTCTAGGAGCTCAAAGCAAAAACATTCATAATTTTCTAGCAGCTCAAATCAAAAAAATTGAGAATTTTCTAGGAGTTCAAATCAAAAAAATTCAGAAGGTTCTAAGAGGAATCAGAAAAATAATGAAAATACTTCTTCATTTTATGCGTCTTTTCACTTCTGGCAATTCTATCTTCTTTGGTTGGTTCTTCATTAAGGCATTCGTCTATAGTATTCTCGTAAAATCTAAATATGGCTTGTTCGTGCTTTGTCATTTTCTTTTTGTCCTTATTTTGGAATTATACCTTATTTTTGCACTATATTTTGGTTTGCTATTTGGCTATTTTCTTTGTTCTGATTGTCAGCTACTTTGTGTCAAAATAAGGACACGGTATTTTGTGAATTTATTCTTATCTTATCTTCTTTTCTGCTGTTCGTTTTGTTTTTTCTTTTTCCAAGGTTCTTATCTTATAGAGATAGTCAATAGAGTTAAGGTTAGTCAATGCTAGTCACTTGACTAACCGTAATTCTTAAGATAGTATATAAATATACTCAGGTATTAGGAAAATCCATTTAACAAAATCATGTATGTATATATAAATAATAAGATGAATGGAAATAAAAGGAAACAAAATATTATGCTAATGGAAAATCCATTTAACAAAATCATGTATGTATATATAAATGATAAGATGAATGGAAATAAAAGGAAATAAAATATTTTGCTAATATTAGCAAAATGCATTTAAAAAAATCATGTATATATAAATGATAAGATCCATTGAAATAAAAGGAAATAAAATATTATGCTAAAAAACTTTCGTATCTGGCTAGGAGGAATCAGAAGAAAATTAAACAAAATTTTGAATTCTATTAATTCTATTAGATTCTTCAGATTCTTGCGATCCTATGTTCTTTGGTTGTTCATTAAGTTAGTAGTGTTTCGTTTTACAAAATCACTTATAAACTCCAGCTCCAGAATGCTTTATATAAAATATTATTCTTTGTTTTTGAATAACAATTATTATATAATTCTTTATGAATTGGCCATTCTTCTTTTAATTTGTCTATGTATGTGTATTTACATTTTTTTCCGAGTTCTTTTTGTTGACTAGTTTGAAAATAAAGACATAGTCCAGTAGGATAAGATATAATTAATATGTAATGAAGATACTGTTTTGATTTTTTAACCAAAATCGAGTTTGTTCGTGGGGGAGATTTCTATTGGCATGCATCCAGTAGGAATTGAACCTACGACTTCTCCAATTATGAGTTGGGCGCTTTAACCATTCAGCCATGGATGCTTCGAGGGAACCCTCCGACTTCATCACTAACCAAATTTCAATTGAAGTGAAATCTTTTGGATAAATCAATATAAATACATTAATATATATAAATAAATATAGAAAAAAAAGAAATAGAAAAAAAAAAAAGAAATAGATCAATTTGTAAAAATGGGGTATCCTATCTTATGAAGAAGAATGAAGTAGACATTTGGATTTTAGAATTGAGAGAAATTTTTAGAGAGAGCAAGAATTCTGCCTATTTCTCAGATTCCTGGACCCAATTCAATTCAGCGATATCTGTGATTCACATTTTTTTCCATCAAGAGAGTTTGATAAAACTCTTAGACTCCAGAATTTGGAGTATCCTAGTTTCACGCGGTTTAACAAGATATTTCACGATCAAGAATCTAGTACTTTTTGTAGTAGCGATCCTTATATATCGTATTAACAATCGAAGGATGATCGAAAAAAAAAATATTTATTTGACAGGGCTTCTTCCGATCCAAATGAATTCCATTGGATCCACATTGGAAGACTCAAAAGATTCCAATAGGTTGGTTCTGAATGGGTTTATTGTTCCGCTCCTGTCTGGTCCAAAAGAAAAAAATATCTCTGAGAGAGATAATTGCTCTTTTTTGGCGGACATATGGTCAGAACGTCATCTGCTGGATTTGAATCCTACTGAGAAGTCCGCTCGAGATCCTAAATTATTTCAGAAAGAAGATGTTTCTTTTGTTCTTTCGAGGCAATCGGAAAATAAAGAAATAGCCAATATCGTGAATATAATCATGTATTTACAAAATAATGTCTCAATTCATCCTATTTCATCCGATCGAGGATGTGATAGGATTGCAAAGGATAAACTTTTTACAGTTCAAAATCATATTTTATTCTTGAACCAAAATCTAGTTTCAGAAGAGAGATTTCAAGAAATGGCAAATCTATTCAATCTCTCAATAACTAAGCCGGATCTGGTGTATCGTAATGGATTCTCTTTTTCTATTGATTTTTCTAGATGTGATGATAAACAATTCGTAAATGAGGTATTCAACTCCAGGGATGAATCAAAAAAGAAATCTTTATTGGTTCTGCCTCGGGTTTTTTACGAAGCGAATGAATTTGTTTCTCCAAGGATCCTAAAAAAATGGGTCCAGACCTCTTGTGGGAATTATTTTCAAGATAATCGATTCAATCGCAACTTAGAATATGTAATTCAAAGGTATGAAAATGATATTATGAATCGTATACCTATAAGGAAACAAATGATCAATCAACGTTTCTCAAATTTGAAAAAGAGTCAGAAGAAATGCTTTGATCCTCTTATTTTAATTTATCGAACCGAGAGATCTGTGAAGAAGGATCCAAATAGATATAAATACAAATGGTCCAAGGGGAGCAAGAATTTCCAGGAACATTTGGACCATTTCATTTATGAGCAGAATAGCCGTTTTCAAGTAGTGTTCGATCGATTACATATGAATGCAGATTCGATTGATTGGTCTGAGGTTATCGACAAAAAAGATTTTTCTAAGTCACTTTGTTTGTTTTTGTCCAAGCTTCTTCCCCTTTTGTCGAACTCACTTCCTTTTTTCTTTGTGAGTTTCGGAAGTATGCCCATTCATAGGTCCCAGATCCATATGGATGAATTGAAACGGATGAATGATGCACTCGGGAATCAGTTATTAGAATCAATAGGTCTGCAAACAGTTCATTTAAAAAAAGGAACACCCCTATTATTGGATGACTATTATACTTCTCAAAAATCTAAATTATGGATCAATGAGATAGCAAATCAAGACAATTGGCTGAATCCTGTGAAATGTTTTCATGGAAGTTCATTGATTTCTTCTTTTTATAAAGTCAATCGACTTCGATTCTTGAATAATCAATATAACTTCTCTTTCGATTGTAACAAAAGATTCTCTTTTTATGGGGAAAGGTCCTGTAATTATGATTTTCTGTATGAACAATTCCTCAATGTCTTGTTCAGTGGAAAGAAAATATTTTCTTTGTGCGGCGGGAAAAAAAAACATGCTTTTTTGGACAGAGATACTATTTCACCAAGCGAGTTAGAGGTCTCTAACATATTGATAGCAAATACTTTTCCGCAAAGTGGTGATGACGGATATGAGTTGTACAAATCTTTCCATTTTCCAACTCGCGTTCCTAGAGCTATTTACTCGATCGCGGACATTTCTGGAACACCTCTAACAGAGGAAGAAATAGTGAATTTTGAAAGAACTTCTTGTCAACCTCTTTCCGCTATTAATCTCTATGATCCAAAATGGAAGAAGTTGCATAAATATTTGGATTTCGATTCAAACATCGATTTGCTTGACACTGATTTGCGTGACACTCTATATACTCTATACTCTGATAAAATTTTACCATCCGAAAAGAGAAAAAAACCTCTAAAAAAATTCTTTAAAAAAGGGCAGATGTATAGAAACTTTCAAAGAAAGAGTTGTTTTTCAATTTTTCTATCCAAATTGAAGCGATTGTACCCGTATATAATACCGTCGCTCCTTACCTGGACAGGGCAACAAACTCTACTTTTACCATTTATAGAGACTTTTTGGGATCTAGTTGTAATACTAAGGAAGAGTCCTAAATGGAAAAAATTTGTATCTATTTTTTCTCCTAGTAATTTTTTACATGGAGCCAAGGCAATTCTTCGGGAAATTGCACAACGGAACCGTATAAGTGAGATTTCGAGTAAGTGTTTACATAATTTTGTTGTAGACGTGTACGAAGATCTTTTTCACACAAATAATGAGTCACCATTCCATCTGAGATCACTAAATATTGAGGAGTTCCTGTTTTCAATCCTTTTACTTCTTCTTATTACTGGATATTTAGTTTATGCACATCTTGTCTGTGTTTCTGGATTCTCTAACGAGTTACAGACAGAGTTCGAACAGGTCAAATCTTTGATGATTCCATCCTACATCATTGAATTGCGAAAACTTCTGGATAGGTATCTTACATCAGAACAAAATTCTTTCTGGTTAAAGTCTATTTTTGAAGTTGCTCTAGAACAATTCGGAAATTTTCTAGAAGAAAGAGGAGGTTCGCCTTCTGGCGGAAACATCCCAAGGGGTAAAGGTTTTAATCTCATGGATCTCAGAAGTATTATACCAAATCCCATCAATCGAATCGCGTTTTTGAAAAATACGAGACATTTAAGTCATACAAGTAAAGCAATCTATTCATTGATAAAGAAAAGAAAAAGGATGAATAGTGGTGATTGGATTAATGATAAAATAGAATCCTGGATCTTGAATAGTGAGTTGATTGCTGATAAAGAACGAGAATTCTTACTTCAGTTCTCTACCTTAACGACAGAAAAAAGGATGGATCAAATTTTAGTGAGTCTGACTAATAGTGATGAGTTATCAAAGAATAACTCTGGTTATCAAATGATTGAGCAACCGGGAACAATATACTTAAAATATTTAATTGACATTCATCAAAAGGATCTAATGAATTATGAGTTCAATCCATCCTGCTTAGCAGAAAGACGGGTATTCCTCGCTCATTATAAGACAATCACTTATTCAGAAATCCCGTGTGGGCCTAGTTGTTTGGATTTCCCATCTCATGGGAAACCCTTTTCGCTACGCTTAGCCCTATCCCCTGCTGGGGGTATTTTAGTGATAGGTTCACTAGCAACTGGACAATCCTATTTGCTCAAATCTCTAGCGACAACCTCCTATGTTCCTTTCATTACAGTATTTGTAAACAAGGGCCTGGAGAACTTTCCTAAGGGTTTTGATACAGATTATAATGAGGAGGATCTTTTTGATGAAAGAGAGGGTACCATTTACAGTCTTTTACCTGATACCGAGGGTAGTTGTTATAATCCCCATAATTATGAAAGGGATGATAGTGACGATTTCGACCATAAACTTGATAGGCGATTGAAGTTTCTAAGTATGAAGGATCCGATATCTAGCGATATCATACCGGAAGACGAACTAGACCGGTTTTATTTAAGACTTCAATTCGAATTAGTAAAAGCAATGTCTCCTTGCATAATTTGGATTCCAAACATTCATGATCTCGATAGGAATGAGTCGGATGACTTATCGCTGGGTATATTAGTGAACTCTCTTTCCAGAGATTCTGAAAAAGGTTCTACTAGCAATAATCTTGTTATTGCTTCTACTCATGTTCCAAAAAAAGTGGACCCTTCTTTAATAGCGCCGAATAAATTAAACAAATGCATTAAGATACGAAGGCTTCTTATTCCACAACAAAAAAAGCACTTTTTTACTCTTTCATATACTAGGGGATTTCACTTGGAAAAGCAAATATTCAATACTAATCGATTGGGGTCTCTAACTCTGGGTTCTAATGTACCAGATCTTGTAGCACTTACTAACGAGGCGCTATCAATTAGTATTATACAAAAGAAATCTATTATAGACACTAATATAATTAGATCTGCTCTTCATAGACAAACTTGGGATTTTAGATCTCAGATAATAGAGATTCAGGATCATGGGATCCTTGTTTATCAGCTAGGAAGGGCTGTTTCACAAAATCTACTTCTAAGTAATTGCTCTATAGATCCTATATCTATCTATATGAAGAAGACATCGTGTCAGGAGGGGGATTCTTATTTGTACAAATGGTACGTCGAACTTGGAACAAGCATGAAGAAATTAACTATACTTCTTTATCTTTTGAGTTGTTCTGCCGGATCGGTCGCTCAAGACTTTTTGTCTCTACCCGGACTTAATGAAAACAATGATGGGATCACTTCTTATAGACTCCTTGAGAATGATTCTGATCTAGTTCATGGGCTATTAGAAATAGAAGGTGCTCTGCTGGGACCCTCCGAGACAGGAAGTCGGTTGGATAATGATGGAGTGCCATTGCTTCTTCGGTCCGAACCAAGAAATCCCTTAAATATGATTCAAAATGGGTTTTCTTCTATCGTTGATCATAGATTTCTCTATGAAATCTATGAATCGGGGTTCGAAGAAGGGGAAGGAGTCCTCGACACGCAACCGCTAGAGGAGGATTTATTCAATTCCATACTTTGGGCTCCTAGACTGTGGCGCCCTTGGGGCTTTCTCTTTGACGAAGGGTCCAATGA